ATTTGTCATTCGATCATTGTACGATTATTGCTTGATTTGTCATTCGATCATTGTACGATTATTGCTTGATTTGTCATTCGATCATTGTACGATTATTGCTTGATTTGTCATTCGATCATTGTACGATTATTGCTTGATTTGTCATTCGATCATTGTACGATTATTGCTTGATTTGTCATTCGATCATTGTACGATTATTGCTTGATTTGTCATTCGATCATTGTACGATTATTGCTTGATTTGTCATTCGATCATTGTACGATTATTGCTTGATTTGTCATTCGATCATTGTACGATTATTGCTTGATTTGTCATTCGATCATTGTACGATTATTGCTTGATTTGTCATTCGATCATTGTACGATTATTGCTTGATTTGTCATTCGATCATTGTACGATTATTGCTTGATTTGTCATTCGATCATTGTACGATTATTGCTTGATTTGTCATTCGATCATTGTACGATTATTGCTTGATTTGTCATTCGATCATTGTACGATTATTGCTTGATTTGTCATTCGATCATTGTACGATTATTGCTTGATTTGTCATTCGATCATTGTACGATTATTGCTTGATTTGTCATTCGATCATTGTACGATTATTGCTTGATTTGTCATTCGATCATTGTACGATTATTGCTTGATTTGTCATTCGATCATTGTACGATTATTGCTTGATTTGTCATTCGATCATTGTACGATTATTGCTTGATTTGTCATTCGATCATTGTACGATTATTGCTTGATTTGTCATTCGATCATTGTACGATTATTGCTTGATTTGTCATTCGATCATTGTACGATTATTGCTTGATTTGTCATTCGATCATTGTACGATTATTGCTTGATTTGTCATTCGATCATTGTACGATTATTGCTTGATTTGTCATTCGATCATTGTACGATTATTGCTTGATTTGTCATTCGATCATTGTTGTGGGGGGTTATTTATATTTGTGGGGAAAGTCTGTTTGGGTTTATGTGGGGGGATCTTTTTTGGCGGCGGGTGAAGTATGTTAAAGTCTGTTAATGCAGTTTTAGTGGGGGTTTAGTTAAGTATACCTAGTGTCATTGGGGAAGAACTATTGATGTAATTAATGTAATTTCAGCGGAAATAGTATGTGAAATAAGTATGTAAGCAATAAATAACAAAAATTTAGTGAATATTTTAGTTAAATATTCCTAGTGTTGTTAGATGGTTTGTTAATGTAATATTAATGTAATTTCAGCGGAAATAGTATGTGAAATAAGTATGTAAGCAATAAATAACAAAAATTTAGTGAATATTTTAGTTAAATATTCCTAGTGTTGTTAGATGGTTTGTTAATGTAATATTAATGTAATTTCAGCGGAAATAGTATGTGAAATAAGTATGTAAGCAATAAATAACAAAAATTTAGTGAATATTTTAGTTAAATATTCCTAGTGTTGTTAGATGGTTTGTTAATGTAATATTAATGTAATTTCAGCGGAAATAGTATGTGAAATAAGCATGTGTAAGCAATGAAATGACAAAAATTTAGTGAATATTTTAGTTAAATATTCCTAGTGTTGTTAAAAAGGGCTTATTAATGCAATTTCAGCGGAAATAGTATGTGAAATAAGCATGTGTAAGCAATGAAATGACAAAAATTTAGTGAATATTTTAGTTAAATATTCCTAGTGTTGTTAAAAAGGGCTTATTAATGCAATTTCAGCGGAAATAGTATGTGAAATAAACGTGTAAGCAATAAATGACAAAAATTTAGTAAAATTTTTAGTTAAATGTTCCTAGTGTTGTTAGAAAAGTTAGAGGAAGTGTAAAATGGAAAGAAGTGGAAAAATTATGTCTAATAAACATTCACTAAACAGCCCCATTTAGCCGGGGGGGGAGATACCATAACCAAATGCTACGCAAAGTGCATCAGTGTCAAGATGATTCCCCATACACTTCAACCGTCTCATTGAGTTATCCTTGAGGACCAAAAACCACCCGCCAGGCATTGTATGCTCAGGTCTTAGATTGTATTTACCCGGTGCACTGGAGGGGCAGCCTGAAGACGCCCCAAAAAAAAAGGGAACCAACAGTGCCAAACCTCTAAGATGCCGCGATTACGAGGCGAAATGTTGATATATAGCCAACCAGATGTCTCGTGAAAAGCAAGCTATGGGGGACAACCGATATATGGCCCTGATATAGGAACCAGAGGTACAAAAGAGCAAGTAGTGCTAGGGGTGTAGGGGGAAAGAATGGGCCTGAAGCTAGTAACGCAGGATCTTACCGACACCGGGTTGCTGATTTCTCGTGAGGTGTACAGTCAAGAAATAACCTGGTACGACAGCTACCGGCACGACAAGCTGTAGAATATTCTAGAGAGTATTGAATGAGCATATCCTCGCTGCATGAATACAGATATCTGTTGTGCATTGAATGGTATACCCACTGAGTACAATAAATAGTTATATCCTATATACATTAACCTAAATATCTAACATACATTGATTAGTATGTCGTTAGTATCATTAATTGCTATGTCGTTGCTTACATGAATGTTTATGTTGGTAGAACATTAATGGTTAATCACTAAAGCATTACTTTATGGATACCTGATATAACTTGCAATGCATGTGGGCTATAAGTCAATGCAACGAGTACATACAACCCTTTATGGGGGGAGGGGGGGGTCTTATTTTTAAGGTTTTTCTGTGGTTCTTGTAGTTAAGGTTTGTTTAACGGCAGCTTTTCGAGCTGTAGACCTTGGAGAAAAGCCAAGCAAGAATGTTATGATTTATTTTGTGTTTTTTCTTGGCTTGGCTTTTGTTTTGGGGGGCTTGGCAGTTGCGTCTAATCCGTCACCCTATTATGGGGTGGTGGGTTTGGTATTGGCTTCTGTGGCAGGGTGTGGGTGGCTATTAAGTTTGGGGGTCTCTTTTATTGCGTTGGTGCTATTTATAGTATATTTGGGGGGGATATTGGTGGTGTTTGTTTATTCTGTGGCTTTGGCGGCAGATCCTTTTCCTGAGGCCTGGGGAAGTTGGCATGTTTTGAGTTATGGGGTGGGCCTTGTTTTGGTGCTTGTTTTGGGGGCGGTGGTGGGGGGTTTGATGGAGTGCTGGAAGTTGGGGGTAGTTACTGCTGATGCTGGGGGTATGTTTTTCGTTCGGGTGGACTTTAGTGGGGTGGCCATATTTTATTCGTGGGGGGTGGGGATATTTTTGGTGGCGGGGTGGGGGTTGTTGTTAACTTTGTTCGTGGTTTTAGAGCTTGTGCGGGGGTTGTCTAGTGGGGCTATTCGGGCTGTTTAATTGGGGGTCAGGAGATAGTTTAATGTAAAAATGCCAGCTTTGGGAGCTGGCGATAGAGGTTTGAGTCCTCTTTTTCTGAGGGGGTGAACTCTAAGAAGGGGTGGAATCTTCAGTCTTTGGTTTACAAGACCAATGTTTTTTATAAACTATTAGAGTATTCTAGTGGCGGAGTAGTTTGTTTTCTAGGGCTCCGATGGTGGGGAATAGGATGAGGAGAGTGGTGAAGTAGGTGATGGAGGCTAGTTGGCCGATGATGATGAACGGGTGTTCTACTGGTTGGCTGCCCACTCATGTGAGAATGAGGAGGTTGGTGGTTAGGGCTCAGAATAGGATTTGGGATAGGGGGCGGAATGTTATTGATCGCTGTTTGGATATATGTAGTAGGGGGCTTAAGAATAGGATTAGTACGGAGGCGGCTAGGGCTAGTACGCCTCCTAGTTTGTTGGGGATTGATCGTAGGATGGCGTATGCAAATAGGAAGTACCACTCTGGTTTGATATGGGGAGGGGTTACTAGGGGGTTTGCTGGCGTAAAGTTTTCTGGGTCTCCTAGCAGGTTGGGTGAGAAGAGGGCTAGGGATGTTAGGAGGAGAAGTATTGCTGTGAATCCTAGGATGTCTTTGAGGGTGAAGTATGGGTGGAATGGGATTTTGTCGCAGTTGGATGAAATGCCTAGGGGGTTATTTATATTTGTGGGGAAAGTCTGTTTGGGTTTATGTGGGGGGATCTTTTTTGGCGGCGGGTGAAGTATGTTAAAGTCTGTTAATGCAGTTTTAGTGGGGGTTTAGTTAAGTATACCTAGTGTCATTGGGGAAGAACTATTGATGTAATTAATGTAATTTCAGCGGAAATAGTATGTGAAATAAGTATGTAAGCAATAAATAACAAAATTTTAGTGAATATTTTAGTTAAATATTCCTAGTGTTGTTAGATGGTTTGTTAATGTAATATTAATGTAATTTCAGCGGAAATAGTATGTGAAATAAGTATGTAAGCAATAAATAACAAAATTTTAGTGAATATTTTAGTTAAATATTCCTAGTGTTGTTAGATGGTTTGTTAATGTAATATTAATGTAATTTCAGCGGAAATAGTATGTGAAATAAGTATGTAAGCAATAAATAACAAAATTTTAGTGAATATTTTAGTTAAATATTCCTAGTGTTGTTAGATGGTTTGTTAATGTAATATTAATGTAATTTCAGCGGAAATAGTATGTGAAATAAGTATGTAAGCAATAAATAACAAAAATTTAGTGAATATTTTAGTTAAATATTCCTAGTGTTGTTAGATGGTTTGTTAATGTAATATTAATGTAATTTCAGCGGAAATAGTATGTGAAATAAGTATGTAAGCAATAAATAACAAAAATTTAGTGAATATTTTAGTTAAATATTCCTAGTGTTGTTAGATGGTTTGTTAATGTAATATTAATGTAATTTCAGCGGAAATAGTATGTGAAATAAGTATGTAAGCAATAAATAACAAAAATTTAGTGAATATTTTAGTTAAATATTCCTAGTGTTGTTAGATGGTTTGTTAATGTAATATTAATGTAATTTCAGCGGAAATAGTATGTGAAATAAGCATGTGTAAGCAATGAAATGACAAAAATTTAGTGAATATTTTAGTTAAATATTCCTAGTGTTGTTAAAAAGGGCTTATTAATGCAATTTCAGCGGAAATAGTATGTGAAATAAGCATGTGTAAGCAATGAAATGACAAAAATTTAGTGAATATTTTAGTTAAATATTCCTAGTGTTGTTAAAAAGGGCTTATTAATGCAATTTCAGCGGAAATAGTATGTGAAATAAACGTGTAAGCAATAAATGACAAAAATTTAGTAAAATTTTTAGTTAAATGTTCCTAGTGTTGTTAGAAAAGTTAGAGGAAGTGTAAAATGGAAAGAAGTGGAAAAATTATGTCTAATAAACATTCACTAAACAGCCCCATTTAGCCGGGGGGGGAGATACCATAACCAAATGCTACGCAAAGTGCATCAGTGTCAAGATGATTCCCCATACACTTCAACCGTCTCATTGAGTTATCCTTGAGGACCAAAAACCACCCGCCAGGCATTGTATGCTCAGGTCTTAGATTGTATTTACCCGGTGCACTGGAGGGGCAGCCTGAAGACGCCCCAAAAAAAAAGGGAACCAACAGTGCCAAACCTCTAAGATGCCGCGATTACGAGGCGAAATGTTGATATATAGCCAACCAGATGTCTCGTGAAAAGCAAGCTATGGGGGACAACCGATATATGGCCCTGATATAGGAACCAGAGGTACAAAAGAGCAAGTAGTGCTAGGGGTGTAGGGGGAAAGAATGGGCCTGAAGCTAGTAACGCAGGATCTTACCGACACCGGGTTGCTGATTTCTCGTGAGGTGTACAGTCAAGAAATAACCTGGTACGACAGCTACCGGCACGACAAGCTGTAGAATATTCTAGAGAGTATTGAATGAGCATATCCTCGCTGCATGAATACAGATATCTGTTGTGCATTGAATGGTATACCCACTGAGTACAATAAATAGTTATATCCTATATACATTAATTTAAATATCCGTTATACATTAATTAACATGCTATTCACACCATTAATTAACATGTCATTGTCTGCATTTAAGCGTGCATATCAATACAAACATTGACAGTCAATCACTAGAACATTACCTCATGGATACCTGATATAACTTGCAATGCATGTGGGCTATAAGTCAATGCAACGAGTACATACAACCCTTTATGGGGGGAGGGGGGGGTCTTATTTTTAAGGTTTTTCTGTGGTTCTTGTAGTTAAGGTTTGTTTAACGGCAGCTTTTCGAGCTGTAGACCTTGGAGAAAAGCCAAGCAAGAATGTTATGATTTATTTTGTGTTTTTTCTTGGCTTGGCTTTTGTTTTGGGGGGCTTGGCAGTTGCGTCTAATCCGTCACCCTATTATGGGGTGGTGGGTTTGGTATTGGCTTCTGTGGCAGGGTGTGGGTGGCTATTAAGTTTGGGGGTCTCTTTTATTGCGTTGGTGCTATTTATAGTATATTTGGGGGGGATATTGGTGGTGTTTGTTTATTCTGTGGCTTTGGCGGCAGATCCTTTTCCTGAGGCCTGGGGAAGTTGGCATGTTTTGAGTTATGGGGTGGGCCTTGTTTTGGTGCTTGTTTTGGGGGCGGTGGTGGGGGGTTTGATGGAGTGCTGGAAGTTGGGGGTAGTTACTGCTGATGCTGGGGGTATGTTTTTCGTTCGGGTGGACTTTAGTGGGGTGGCCATATTTTATTCGTGGGGGGTGGGGATATTTTTGGTGGCGGGGTGGGGGTTGTTGTTAACTTTGTTCGTGGTTTTAGAGCTTGTGCGGGGGTTGTCTAGTGGGGCTATTCGGGCTGTTTAATTGGGGGTCAGGAGATAGTTTAATGTAAAAATGCCAGCTTTGGGAGCTGGCGATAGAGGTTTGAGTCCTCTTTTTCTGAGGGGGTGAACTCTAAGAAGGGGTGGAATCTTCAGTCTTTGGTTTACAAGACCAATGTTTTTTATAAACTATTAGAGTATTCTAGTGGCGGAGTAGTTTGTTTTCTAGGGCTCCGATGGTGGGGAATAGGATGAGGAGAGTGGTGAAGTAGGTGATGGAGGCTAGTTGGCCGATGATGATGAACGGGTGTTCTACTGGTTGGCTGCCCACTCATGTGAGAATGAGGAGGTTGGTGGTTAGGGCTCAGAATAGGATTTGGGATAGGGGGCGGAATGTTATTGATCGCTGTTTGGATATATGTAGTAGGGGGCTTAAGAATAGGATTAGTACGGAGGCGGCTAGGGCTAGTACGCCTCCTAGTTTGTTGGGGATTGATCGTAGGATGGCGTATGCAAATAGGAAGTACCACTCTGGTTTGATATGGGGAGGGGTTACTAGGGGGTTTGCTGGCGTAAAGTTTTCTGGGTCTCCTAGCAGGTTGGGTGAGAAGAGGGCTAGGGATGTTAGGAGGAGAAGTATTGCTGTGAATCCTAGGATGTCTTTGAGGGTGAAGTATGGGTGGAATGGGATTTTGTCGCAGTTGGATGAAATGCCTAGGGGGTTATTTGAGCCAGATTCGTGGAGGAACGTTAGATGGACTAGGACCAGGCCTGCAATTGCAAATGGGAGGAGGAAGTGTAGGGCGAAGAATCGTGTTAGGGTTGGATTGTCAACGGAGAATCCGCCTCAGGCCCATTCTACTAGGGTTTGGCCGATGTATGGGATAGCTGAGAATAGGTTGGTGATGACGGTAGCGCCTCAGAAGGATATTTGCCCTCATGGTAGAACATAGCCTACGAAGGCTGTTGCTATTAGGGTGAGTAGGAGGATGACGCCTGTGTTTCAGGTTTCTTTGTAGAGGTAGGATCCGTAGTAAAGTCCCCGCCCAATGTGCAGGTAGATGCAGATGAAGAAGAGTGAGGCTCCGTTGGCATGGAGGTTGCGAATTAATCAGCCGTATTGTACGTTGCGGCATGTGTGTGCGACAGATGAGAAGGCTAGGGTTGTGTCTGCAGTGTAGTGCGTGGCTAGTAGGAGGCCGGTCATGATTTGTGCTATTAGGCAAATTCCTAGGAGTGACCCAAAGTTTCATCAGGCGGAGATGTTTGGTGGGGTGGGTAGGTCAATTAGGGAGTTGTTGATTGTTTTTAGTAGTGGGTGGGATTTTCGTAAGTTGGGGGCCATTAGTTGGTCTGTGTGAGTAGCGCAGTGATTAGGATGGAGAGGGCGAATGATCCTAAGTAGGTTTTGATAAGTCCTGTGTGTAGGGTGGCGGTGGTTTTGGCGGCGGTTTGCTGGAGGCTGGCGAGGCCTTCTGGGCCTATTTTTTTGTACCAGGACAGGTCGGTTAGGCTTTGGGCGACTTCTTGTCCGCTGTTTAGTAGTTTTGTTGAGCTGGAGCGGTGGATTAGGGGGTTGAAGTATCCTAGGGTGGAAGAGAAGTTAGAGTAGGTGTTTTGTTTTGGTTGGGTGAGGGTGTGGGCCATGTTTGAGAGTTCTAGGGCTAGGACAATGCCTAGGATGGTGACGAGGATGGCAGTGGTTTTTGTGGTAATTGGTATGGTTATGGGGGGGATTTTTGTTGGGGGGATAGTGGATGAGATGAGTAAGCCTGCTAGGATACTTCCCACGGCAAGGCGGGTGATAGGGTTATATAGTGTAGGGTTGTTTTCGTTTATGGGGGTGAGTACTGGGATGCGTGTGGGTCCTGTTTGAACTAATAGGGTTATTCGTAGGCTGTATGTTGCGGTAAATGCTGTGGCTAGGAGGGTTAAGAGGAGTGCTCAGGCGTTTACGTATGAAGTGTTTAGGCTTTCGATGATTAGGTCTTTTGAGTAAAATCCGGCAAGGAAGGGTGTTCCTATTAGGGCCAGGTTGCCGATAGTTAGGCATGTAGTGGTTGTGGGGAGTATTTTTTGGAGGCCCCCTATTTTTCGAATGTCCTGTTCTCCGTTAAGGCAGTGGATGATAGATCCGGAGCATAGGAATAGCATGGCTTTGAAGAAAGCGTGGGTTGAGATGTGGAGGAATGCTAATTGGGGGAGGCCTAGGCCGATGGTGACTATTATGAGTCCTAGTTGGCTGGATGTGGAGAAAGCAATGATTTTTTTGATGTCATTTTGGGTGAGGGCGCAGGTGGCTGCAAATAGTGTGGAGAGGGCGCCTAGGCATAGGCATGTGGTAAGGGCAGTTTGGTTGGTGGCTAGAATTGGGTGGGTGCGGATGAGCAGGAAGATTCCGGCTACTACTATGGTGCTGGAGTGTAGTAGGGCGGAGACTGGGGTGGGGCCCTCTATGGCAGCGGGTAGTCAGGGGTGGAGACCAAACTGGGCGGACTTACCGGTGGCAGCTAGGATAAGGCCTAGAAGGGGGAGTATGGGTGTTTGGGGGGAGTGTGAGAGTTGGATTTCTCAAGAGTTTATGGATGAGGCAAGTCATGCTATGCTTAGGATAAGGCCAATGTCACCGATTCGGTTGTAGAGGACGGCTTGTAGTGCAGCTGTGTTGGCTTCTGCTCGGCCATGTCATCAGCCAATTAGTAGGAATGATATGATTCCTACGCCCTCTCATCCAATGAACAGGAGGAATATGTTATTTGCAATGGTTAGTGTTAATATAGCGATTAGGAACATTAGGAGGTAAGAGAAGAATTTGGTGGTGTGTGGTTCTGTGGTTATGTATCAGGAGGCGAATTGAAGGATGGACCATGTTACGAATAGGGCAATGGGGAAGAATATTATGGAGTATTGGTCTATTTTGAAGCTAAGGGGAATTTTGAAGTCTATGATGAATTTTCATTCTCAGTTTGATGTAATGCTCTCTGTGTTGGAGTGTGCGAATAGCAGTGCAGGTGCTAGGCTGGTTAGGAAGGCGGTTTTAATGGTACGGGTGATGGTGGTTGGGGTGTTCTGGTATGTTTTTGATAGCAGTGGGAGTAGCATAGGTGTGAGAATAGTTGCCAAAGTGAGGAATATGGAGGTGTTGAGGAGTAGTGCGGTTTCCACTACTTTTACTTGGATTTGCACCAAGATGGGTGGTTCCTAAGACCAGTGGATTGCTGTTATCCTTTAAAAGTAAGGGGGCTGAGGTTTTACGCTCAGGTGCGAGAATTAGCAGTTCTTGTTGGTTTAGACCTCCCCCTCGGTAGGCAAGAAGGGTTTAGCTTCTATTTTTAGAATCACAATCTAATGTTTGGGTTAAACTATGCCTGCATAGGGGAATTCCTGAGATTAATTCCGGCTTCATGATTAGGAGGAGTGCGGGGGTAATGTGGAGGGTTATTAGGAGATGTTCTCGCGTGTTTGAGTTTTGTATGGAGGTAATGTGGGTTGGTAGGGGTCCTCGCTGGGTTGTTAGGAGCATAAATAGGGTGTAGGAGGCTGTTAGTAGGGTTGCGGTTCCTGTTAGGATGATGGTGAGGGGGGATCAGTTGAATAGGGCGGTCATGATAGTTAGCTCTGCTATAAAGTTGGTGGTTGGAGGTAGTGCTATGTTTGTGAGATTGGCGAGTAACCATCAGGTAGCTATTAGTGGTAGTAAAGGTTGTAGGCCTCGTGCTATTAGAAGAATTCGGCTGTGTGTGCGTTCGTAGTTTGTGTTGGCTAGGCAGAAGAGTATGGAGGAGGTGAGGCCGTGGGAAATTATTAGGAGCATTGCACCTGTAAATGATCAGTGGGTCTGGATTGTGCTTGCGGCGATGACTAGGCCTATATGGCTGACGGAGGAGTAGGCGATTAATGATTTTAGGTCTGTTTGGCGTAGGCAGATTGAGCTGGATATGAAGGTCCCTCATAGGGCGAGTGTAAGGAATGGGTAGTGTAGATGGGTTGAGAGGGGGCCCGTTAGTAGAGTGATTCGTATGAGGCCGTAGCCTCCTAGTTTTAATAGGAGGGCTGCTAGTAGTATAGACCCGGCAATTGGGGCCTCGACGTGGGCTTTGGGTAGTCATAGGTGTAGGCCATATAGGGGTGCTTTTACTATGAATGCTGTTGATAGGGCGAGACTGAGTAGGAGAGTGGATCAGGAGTTGGTGAGTAGTGGGTGGGCGAGTTTTAGTATTGTGAGGTGTAGTGAGCCTGTTAGTGTGTGTAGGTATAGGATTGCAATTAGAAGGGGTAGTGAGCTTGTGAGGGTATAGAACAGGAGATAGATACCTGCAGTTAGTCGTTCTGGTTGGTTTCCTCATCGTGTGATTAGAATGAGGGTGGGAATTAGGGTTGCTTCAAATGAGATGTAAAATAGTATAAGTTCGGTGGTGGAGAAGGCAATGATAATGAACGGTTGGACTAGGGTTAGGGTGGTGATAAAGATTCGCTTGCGGATTGGGGGTTCGTGCTGTAGGTGGTTTTGGCTTGCTAGTATTATGAGTGGGAGTAGTCAGCAGGAGAGTACGAGGAGGGGGGAGGAGATTTGGTCGATGCCTGTTCATGGGGTTAAATTTTTATGTGGGTAGTACGATGGGAGAAGTCATTGAAGGCTGAGGGTGGCAATGAGGAAGCCGTGTGTGGTAGTGTTGGTTCATAGGTTTTTGGGTGGAGATAGTAGGGCTGTGGGGAGGAGTATAATTGTTGGGATAATAATTTTTAGCATTGTAGGAGATTTAGGCTGTGGAGATGGTCAGAACCGTGAGTTCGTGTGGAGGCGACTAGTATGGCTAGGCCAGTGCCGGCCTCGCAAGCTGAGAAGGTTAGCATGAGGATGGGGATTAGGGTGGGTGATGTAGTTTGATTCTCTACTGGTCAGATGGATAGGGCGAGGTATATTGATAGTATCATGCTTTCTAGACAGAGGAGGGCTGAGATTAGGTGTGTTCGGTGGAAGGCTAGTCCTAGGCTGCTTAGTGCATATGAAGAGTAGAAGCATAGGTGTAGTAGGGACATGGAGAAGGCCATAGGGTTTTGCTATGATCTGTTGAGCCGAAATCAACTGTCTTAGTTAGACTAGCTTTCTGCTTATTCTGCCCACTCTAGGCCGCCTTGTGCCCATTCGTAGATGAGTCCTAGCGTAAGGAGTAGGATGATGGCGGAGGTTCAAGTTAGGGTGGTGGTTGGGGATTGAAGTTGGATAGCTCATGGGAGGGGGAGTAGGAGTGCGATTTCTAGGTCGAATAGGAGGAATAGGATTGCTACTGAGGAAGAATCGTACTGAGAATGGGAGTCGTGCGGATCCAAGGGGGTCGAAGCCACACTCGTATGGGGATAGTTTTTCTGAGTCTGGGTTTGTTTGGGCGAGTCAGAAGTTTAGTAGGGATAGGATGGTGCTTAGGGCTAGGGAGAGGGTGAGTATGAATGTGATTGTGTTGATTGCTCTTCTCTGGGGTTTTACCAGATTTTAGAGAGTGGAAGTCAATTGTAATTAGTATACTAGAAGAGCATGATCCTCATCAGTAGATGGTTATGTAGAGGAATAATCAGATAACGTCTACGAAGTGTCAATATCAAGCTGCGGCTTCAAATCCAAAGTGGTGGTTGGATGTGAAATGGAATTTGATTAGTCGGAAGAGGCAGATTGTTAGGAAGGAGGATCCGATGATCACGTGCAGGCCGTGGAATCCTGTAGCAACGAAGAAGGTTGATCCGTACACGCTATCGGCGATTGAAAATGGTGCTTCGTGGTACTCTATTGCTTGGAGGGCGGTGAAGTACAGTCCTAGGAGGATTGTTAGGGATAGTGCTTGAATTGCTTGTTTTTGGTTTCCTTCAGTGATGCTGTGGTGGGTTCATGTCACGGTGACACCGGAGGCTAGTAGAATAGCAGTGTTTAGTAGGGGGACTTCTAGGGGGTTTAGGGGTTTAATTCCCGTGGGGGGTCATTGGCCCCCGAGTTCAGGAGTGGGCACTAGGCTAGAGTGGAAGAATGCCCAGAAGAAGCCTAGGAAGAAGAATGCTTCTGATGTAATGAAGAGGACTATTCCGTATCGTAGGCCTTTTTGTACTGTGGGGGTGTGGTGTCCTTGGAAAGTTCCTTCGCGTACGATGTCTCGTCATCATTGTAGTATTACTAGGCCTATGGCTAGTAAGCCTAGGGCAAGGAGTTGTGGGGAGTTGTAGTGGAATCATATGGCTAGTCCGGATGTGGTGAGGAGGGCGGCAGTTGCGCCAAAGATTGGTCAGGGGCTTGGGTCTACTATGTGGTAGGAGTGTGCTTGGTGGGCCATTAGATGTTTTCTTGTAAGTATAGGCTTAGTAGGAGGACGAATACGTAGGCTTGGATTATAGCCACTGCTACTTCTAGGATGGTGAGTAGGAATAGGATTATAGTGGTTAGGATAGATACTGTTGGCATGATTGGAAGGAGCACAGCGGTGGCTGTAGAGATGAGTTGAATGAGTAGATGGCCTGCTGTGAGGTTGGCGGTGAGGCGGACTCCTAGGGCTAATGGGCGAATGAGGAGGCTTGTAGTTTCGATTATGATGAGGGCAGGGATTAGGGGTGTGGGAGTACCTTCGGGTAGGAGGTGGCCTAGGGAAATTGAAGGTTGGTTTCGTAGGCCAGTTAGTAAGGTTGCGAGTCACAGGGGGAAGGCTAGGGCCATGTTTATGGATAGTTGGGTAGTTGGGGTAAATGTGTAGGGTAGTAGGCCTAGAAGGTTGATCGTGAGTAGGAGTATTATTAGGGATGTTAGGATAATTGCTCACTTGTGGCCCTTTTTGTCTAGGGGGGTTATTAGTTGTTTTGTGATTAGGCTTAGGAGTCATAGTTGGAGGGTGGAGAAGCGATTGGTAATTCATCGGTTGTTGGGTGTTGGGAGTAGTAGTGTCGGGAATAGTATTGATAGGAGGATTAGGGGGATTCCTAGGAGGCACGGGCTTGCGAATTGGTCGAAGAAGCTTATGATCATGGTCAGGGTCAAGAGGGGGTTTTTGTGGGGGTGTTTATTTTATTGGGGGGGTTGGTTGTTAGGAACGCTAGGAGTTTTGGTTGGATAACCAGTGAGTATACTAGTCATGATGTTAGTATGATGGGGAATCAAGGATTTGGGTTGAGTTGTGGCATGTCATTAAGGAGGGTGGGGGTTCCTCTTTCTTTAGCTTAAAAGGCTAACGCTAAGAGTGCATAGCTTCTTAATGATTATGAGGATAGTGTGGATGATCAGTTTTCGAAGTGAGCGAGGGGGGTGGATTCTACAACAATGGGCATGAAACTGTGGTTAGCGCCACAGATTTCTGAACATTGGCCGTAGAAGACTCCTGGTCGAGTAGTGATGAAGGATGTTTGGTTTAGACGGCCGGGGATTGCATCAGTTTTTACTCCCAGGGTGGGGATGGCTCAGGAGTGAAGTACGTCGTCAGCGGTGACGATAATGCGGATGAGTGATTCCATGGGGATAACAACGCGGTGGTCAGTTTCTAGGAGTCGGAAGTGGCCTAGGGGAAGCTCTGTTGTTGGGATTATGTAGGCATCGAATGTTAAGTCTTTAAAGTCTGTGTACTCGTATGATCAATACCATTGGTGGCCAATGGCTTTTAGGGTGAGGTCTGGTTCATCGATCTCATCTATTATGTATAGGATTTGTAGTGATGGCAGGGCTAGTAGGACAAGGACGATGGCGGGGAGAATTGTTCAGATTAGTTCGATTTCTTGTGCGTCAACAGTGCTTGAGGACAGTTTTTCTGTTAGTATCAGTGCAAGTAGGTAGAGGACTAAACTGCAGATTGCCAGTGCTACTATTAGGGCATGGTCGTGGAATTCTACAAGTTCTTCTATGATAGGGGAGGAGGCGTCTTGAAATCCGAGTTGTGAGGGGTTGGCCACGTGGGGTGTACTGGGTTTTCACCTGTGATTTAACCTTGACAAGGTTACGTAATTGGTTTACTAACACCCCATAAAGAAAGAAGCATGAGTGGTTTGATGCGGCTGGCTTGAAACCAGTGTAAGAGGGTTCGATTCCTTCCTTTCTTGGACTTGAACGAAGGCTGGTTCTTCGAAGGTGTGGTATGGGGGCGGGCAGCCATGGATTCATTCAATGTTGGTGGTGGTTAGTTCTGGCTGTAGGACTTTTCGTTTGGATGCGAGGGATTCTCAGATTATGAACATTAGTATGATTACGGCTGTTATGGAGATAAGTGAGCCGATGGAGGACACGGTGTTTCAGAGAGTGTAGGCGTCTGGGTAGTCGGAGTATCGTCGTGGTATTCCGGCTAGGCCTAGGAAGTGTTGAGGGAAGAAGGTTAGATTTACGCCTGTGAATATGACTCCGAAATGTGTTTTAGCTCATGTTGGGTGTAGGGTATATCCTGTAAAGAGGGGGAATCAGTGGGTGAATCCAGCTAGGATGGCAAAGACAGCCCCTATTGAAAGGACATAGTGGAAGTGGGCTACTACGTAATATGTGTCGTGGAGGGCAATGTCTAGCGAGGAGTTGGCTAGGACAATCCCAGTAAGGCCTCCGATGGTAAAGAGGAAGATGAAGCCTAGGGCCCATAGTATAGGGGGGTCCCATTTGATGGCCCCTCCGTGCAGGGTAGCAAGTCAGCTAAAAACTTTAATGCCAGTTGGGATGGCGATGATTATTGTGGCGGATGTGAAGTAGGCTCGAGTGTCTACGTCCATTCCTACTGTAAATATGTGGTGGGCTCATACAATGAAGCCTAGGAATCCGATTGATAGTATTGCTCAGACTATGCCTATGTAGCCGAAGGGCTCTTTTTTGCCTGCGTAGTATGCCACTACGTGTGAGATAATTCCAAAGCCTGGCAGGATTAAAATGTAGACTTCTGGGTGGCCGAAGAATCAGAATAGGTGCTGGTATAGAATGGGGTCACCCCCTCCGGCCGGGTCAAAGAATGTGGTGTTTAGGTTCCGGTCTGTTAGGAGCATGGTGATGCCTGCGGCTAGTACTGGTAGAGAGAGGAGGAGTAGGACAGCAGTAATTAGGACGGATCATACGAATAGTGGAGTTTGATATTGCGATAGGGCGGGGGGTTTTATGTTGATGGCAGTTGTGATGAAGTTAATTGCACCCAGGATAGAGGAGACACCAGCTAAGTGTAGGGAGAAAATGGTTAGGTCTACTGAGGCCCCGGCGTGGGCTAAGTTGCCGGCCAGTGGGGGGTACACTGTTCACCCTGTACCTGCGCCAGCCTCTACGGTGGCAGAGGCTAGGAGGAGTAGAAAAGATGGGGGAAGCAGTCAGAAGCTTATGTTGTTTATACGTGGGAAGGCCATGTCTGGGGCGCCGATTATGAGGGGTACAAGTCAGTTGCCGAACCCTCCAATTATAATTGGTATTACCATGAAGAAGATTATTACGAAGGCGTGGGCGGTGACGATTACATTGTAGATTTGGTCGTCCCCCAGGAGGGTGCCTGGCTGGCCAAGCTCTGCACGGATGAGGAGACTTAGGGCAGTGCCAACTATGCCTGCTCATGCGCCGAAGATTAGATATAGTGTGCCGATGTCTTTGTGGTTAGTTGAGAATAGTCATCGATTGATGAAGGTCACGGGTAAGATGGCTGAGTGTGTTAGGCGTTAGGCTGTAGTCCTTTTTACAGAGGTTCAATTCCTCTTCTTATCGGCTCCGTAGTGAAGTTCATATTGAGTTGCAAGCTCATTGATGTACATTAAAAATGTGCCGGGGTCTAGTGGGCAGAAGCCTGTTGGTTTGGGCGCCTAGCTGTTAACTAGGAGAGTTTGTGGGATCGAGGCCCACCTGTCTAGATTATTAGGTTTAAGGTCCTGGCTTAATTAAAGTGTCTGAGTTGCATTCAGGAGATGTAGGGTAGTGTCCTACGGGCCTTAGTGGGGGCTGGCAGAAACTAAGAGGGTTTAACTCTTATTTAAGGCTTTGAAGGCCTTCGGTTTAGGGGGGTTATCCTAAGTTTCTTAGATGGTTGTTAGGATTATGGGAGAGAGCGGTAGGAGAGAAATAGACAGTGATGTTAAAATGGCAATTAGTGGAGTTGTTGGCTTGTTTATATGCCATCGTTTTATGTGATTGGTGGAGTTTGGTGGGAGCGTGATTGTTGAGTAGTATGCGAGGCGGAGGTAGAAGAACAATCCCAGGAGTGAGAGGATAGCGATGATTGTGCCCATGGGGGTCATTCCTTGTTTGGTTAGCTCTTGGAGGATAAGTCATTTTGGTAGGAAGCCTGTTAGGGGGGGAAGGCCTGCTAGGGATAGAAGAGTTAGTATGAACATTGCATTTAATATTGGGGCTTTGGTTCATGAGGTTATGGTGGTTGATAGGTTGAGGGCTTTAGTTGTGTTGAGTGTGAGGAATACAGCGGCAGTTAGTGTGACATATAAGTAAAAGGCTAGGAGGGCTAGTTTGGAGTTGTAGGCGATAGCGGCGGCTATTCAGCCCAGGTGGGAGATGGAAGAAAAGGCTAGGATTTTTCGAGTTTGTGTTTGGTTTAGGCCCATTCATCCACCAATGGCAGTAGAGGCGATGGCTATGGCAGTAAGTAGGGTCGGGTTTAGGGAGTTTGATGTTAGAAGTATGATTGTAGTGGGGGGGAATTTTATTGCTGTTGATAATAGTAGGGCGGTTGTTAGGGGAGAGCCTTGAAGTGCTTCTGGGAATCAAAAGTGGAATGGGACTAGTCCCAGTTTTATTGCAATGGCTGTTGTTAGCAGGAGGCAGGAAATTGGGTGAGTTATTTGGGTAATGTCTCATTGTCCTGTGTATCAGGCATTGATTGTGCTTGAGAGCAGGATTAAAGCGGAGGCAGCTGCTTGGACCAGAAAGTATTTGATTGCGGCCTCAATGGCTCGGGGGTGGTGTGATTTTGAGATAAGTGGGATGATGGCGAGGGTGTTGATTTCTAGTCCAGTCCAGGCCATCACTCAGTGATTGCTTGAAATTGTGATGGTTGTTCCCAGAAGAAGGCTTACAGAGGTGATTAGTTTTGCGTGGGGGTTTATTAGCAGAGGAGGGGGTTGAACCGTCATTTTCGGGGTATGGGCCCGATAGCTTTGTTAGCTGACTTTGCTAGAAAATAATATAAGGGAAGTATGAAGGGTTTTGATCTCTTACGTGTAGGTTCGACTCCTACTTTTCTAAGGCTTAGTTGTTAGGAAATGAGAGGGCTGGCACACCTCTATGTTCACTTTATCATAGTGACCCTTTAGCATTCAGGCACATTTCCTTAGGTAAGGGGGGAGGCCTGCGAGGGAGATTGGTATGCTGGTGTGTCAGAGGCATAGGGCGAGTGTTGTGGGGAGGAAGCTTTTTCATAGCAGGTGCATGAGTTGGTCGTAGCGGAATCGCGGGTAGGAAGCCCGGATTCATAGGAAGCCGGATGAGAGGAGGAGGGTTTTTATGGCCAGGGCTATTGGGAATAGTTCGGGGGGGAGGTTGAGTGAGCTTGGGTTGAGAAATAGAATAGCTGTTAGGGTGTTTATTAGTATGATGTTTGCGTATTCAGCTAGGAAGAACAGGGCGAATGGTCCGGCTGCATATTCTACATTAAAGCCAGAAACTAGTTCTGATTCCCCTTCTGTTAGGTCGAAGGGAGCGCGATTTGTTTCAGCAAGTGTGGAGATGTATCATATTATTGCCAAGGGCCAAGAGGAGAAGATGAGGTACAGGGGTTCTTGGGTAGTGGAGAGGGTGTTGAGAGTGTAGTTTCCGCTTAGTACGATTATTGACAGGAGGATAATGGCTAGTGTCACTTCATATGAGATGGTTTGTGCTACTGCCCGTAGGGCCCCAATGAGGGCGTATTTTGAGTTTGAGGCCCAGCCTGATCAGAGGATAGAGTATACTGCTAGGCTTGACATGGCAAGAAGGAATAGGAGGCCTAGGTTTAAATCGGCGAGGGGGAATGGGAGTGGGAGGGGAATCCAGATTGAGATGGCTAGAAGGAGGGCTAGTATGGGGGTTATGAGGAAAAGGAGGGGGGAGGCGGTTGATGGGCGGATGGGCTCCTTAATGAACAGTTTTACTCCGTCTGCTACGGGCTGCAGTAGGCCGAATGGCCCTACAATATTTGGGCCCTTTCGGGCTTGTATGTAGCTTAGGATTTTTCGTTCTACTAGTGTAAGAAAGGCAACTGCAATTAGGATGGGGATGGCATAGGATAGGGATATGGCGAGGTGGGTCAGGGTAGAGGGGTGGATCATGGGTTTGAGGTGAGCTAGGGAGAGGATTTGAACCTCTGGGGAAAGGGCTTAAGCCTTTTGCATTTGCCGAGCTCTGCCACGCTAGCTGGTCCCTTTTCTAGGGATGTATGGGGGTAGGTTGGCTTGGTAATTTAGTTGACTTCATTACTTGCTGAGGGGGCGTGCTTGGTAGTATTGGCCCCATTTTTCCGGTCCTTTCGTACTGGGAAGAATCCTGTCATAGATAGAAACCGACCTGGATTGCTCCGGTCTGAACTCAGATCACGTAGGACTATTAATCGTTGAACAAACGAACCCTTAATAGCGGCTGCACCATTAGGGTGTCCTGATCCAACATCGAGGTCGTAAACCTCCTTGTCGATAGGAGCTCTTGAAGGAGATTGCGCTGTTATCCCTGGGGTAGCTTGGTTCATTGGTCAATTCTATTGGGTCGGGTTACTATTAGTACGTCGAGGGGTTGCTCTTGGTTAAGAGATGAGGTCTTGTTTTTGGAGGGTTTGTTTTTCTCCAAGGTCGCCCCAACCAAAAAATGTGGGCCAGTGCTGGGGTTTGGGGTGGGCCTGATCGGCGGGCGTTGTTTGCGGGGTGGCCTTGAATTTTTAAGTTCCACAGGGTCTTCTCGTCTTATGTGCTTATCCGTGCTTTTGCACAGGGAGATCAATTTCACTGATTGTCTGTAGGAGACAGTTAAGGCCTCGTTTAGCCATTCATACAAGTCTCGATTTATGAGACAATTGATTGCGCTACCTTCGCACGGTTAGGATACCGCGGCCGTTTAACGTGACGTCACTGGGCAGGCATCACCTTCAATACTTGGCTTGCTGAAGGCTATGTTTTTGGTAAACAGTCGGGCCTTGGGTTTGCCTAGTTCCTTCTACAGATTTGAATCTTTCTAGTGAGCGCTCCTGAGTTGGCAGTAACAGTTGTTGTCCGATATTAAGTCTTGTAGTGGTTTGTATATCGATGTGTCTGTTAATTAGTATGGGTTGGGTGTAAGTTCGCGCTTAAGAGGGGTGGTCCGTAGTTACTTATTTTAGCATAAATGCTCCTATTGCTATAGGCTGGCCTGTTAGTGGGGAGGGAGTCGCATTGTTATTTAAATTTTTGAGGTGCTGAGCTTTGACGCATTCTTTGTTGATGGCTGCTTTAAGGCCCACAGGGATTATGTCAGGGTTGGATTATCCTCTGGAGGAGATTGTATTCTTTTTTAAGGGAGCTGTACCTCCTTTAAATTGCTCTTGGTTAATTACGCGGGAGGATTGACTGGGTGTCCTTGGGGAATAACCGAGAGGGAACTTAGATTCGTTTCACAGGCAACCAGCTATCACCCAGCTCGGTTGGCTTTTCACCTCTACTAGCAAGTCATCCCACTCTTTTGCGACAGAGACGGGTTCGCTCAGATAGCTGCTTGCGAGTAGCTCGCTTGGGTTTCGGGGCGGCAAGCTTAAGTTCACTTTGTTTGGTTGTTCTTGCTAAATCATGATGCGAGAGGTACAAGGGCTAATCTTTGCTATTTACGGCTTAGGTTTTCATTGTTATTTCATCTTTCCCTTACGGTACGGGTCTCTATGGCGTCAATGGGGCCCTTTCTATCGCCTATACTAGGGCTTGGGTAAATGTTTTGGTTTTGATGGTGAGTCTAGTTTTTAGCTGCTTCATTGAGGTGGGATTGGGCTAGAGTTTGGCTTCAAGGCGATCTGTGTGGTGTGCAGATATCTTTCAGGTGTAAGCTGAATGCTTTGTGTTATAGCTACGTCTTGGTGTGCTAAGTGCACCTTCCGGTACACTTACCTTGTTACGACTTACCTCATCTTCAGCTGGTGTGATGTATTATTTATGTGGGGAAATGGCTCATGAGGAGGGTGACGGGCGGTATGTACGTGCCCCAGGGCCGACTTAAAGGGGGCGTTATTGTCCCGCTTTACTGCTAAATCCGCCTTCCAGGGGAGTTTCATGCCCCCTTTCGTGGGGTTTTCTATCTTAGGAAATGTAGCCCATTTCTTTCCTCCCCGTGGGCTATACCTTGACCTGTCTTATTAGTGGGGTGGGGACTGTTGGGCCCACTGCTATACTCTCAAGGGAGGTGGGCTGGGGACGGCGGTATATAGGCTGCTTTGGGCAAGGGGGGGTTGGGTGTATCGTGGGTTATCGATTATAGAACAGGCTCCTCTAGGTGGGTTTGGGGCACCGCCAAGTCCTTAGAGTTTTAAGCGTTTGTGCTCGTAGTCCTCGGGCGGATGTTTTATGTACGGAAAACATCAAGATTTAGGGCCAGGCATAGTGGGGTATCTAATCCCAGTTTGTGCCCTGGCTTTCGTGGGGTTTGATTGGTCATGAACACTAGGGTCATTTTGGTTGAAGATCTTATGTGCAACTTGGGCTTATGACAGCTCAGTAACATTTTGGCCCTAGTTGGTGTGATAGCGCAGTACCACTCTTTACGCCGCGCACGGTTAGTTTGGGTCTCTTGTGTGACCGCGGTGGCTGGCACAAGATTTACCAACCCTGGTGTTGCCGTGGCTGAGTCAAGCTTTCGCTCATAGCTCAATGTTAACTACTGCTGAATACCCGTGAGGGTGTGGCTGAACAAGGCGTCTTAGGCTGCGATAGGTAGCGTGCCTGATGCCCGCTCCTTGTGCCTTGGTAAGGGGCTATGGGCATTTACACTGGGGCGTGGATGCTTGCATGTATATACCTGGCAAGAACTAACGGTAAGGTTAGGACTAAATCTTTTGTCTCCGGGTGCATGTCGAGCGGCCATCTTGGCATCTTCAGTGCCATGCTTTAGCGTAAGCTACGGGGAC